TATGATACACCAGATCCGGCTCGGTTATTGATAGAGTGAATAGATCCGCCATTTCTGGGAATCTCTCTTCTGATTCAAAAAAATCGTGGCGTAACGCGTATCCCCCTTTGTTCCGGTCATGGAATAGATGAAAGAAATAAAAAAATGGATTTTTGTTCAAGAATGAAATCTTATTGGAACTGTCCATATCCGGTTCATCCTTTGGAACCAGATCCGGGATGTGATATGGTTCCGAAGGATGAATTGAGACGGTATTTTGTAAATACGTAATTATCTTGAATATATCAACCATTTCTTTATTTTCCGCTCGCCTGGAAGGGACAAAAGAAACATCTTGTTTTTTCTTCAACAATTTCTGATCTCTAGTGGACCTCTCAGTAGGATTCGAACCCAGATGAAGTTCTGACCATCTGTCAGAGAAAAAAGAACGAATTGATCTTGTAGGATTCCCAAGAAATTCTTCGATTTCTTCCGGAAGCAGATGATTATTCATCCGCTTCTCAGGTTCCGTGAATAGCCAGGACATGGAGGAAGATCCAAAAAGGCATTTCGGGAATCGATCTGATTCTATCTCTGTTCGTTCCATTTGAAGAAAGGAAGGATCCCAAAGAATCGATCTCTCTTTTAGTTGCTGAATCTCTGTTTGATCGATCAATGTGTGATATTCTGAATCCTCATTTCTAACGGAATCGAAATGATCTCTGGATTGATCAGAAGAAGATCCTTTCCATTGGCTAGAATCCGTTACTTGAACGAAAATAGATCTTGTGGAATCATATTGAATATTTGACAATACATTCCGTACCTTGCTAAAAAACCGATCCTTGTTTACCAACCACACATTGTCTAACCAAATCCAATTCTCTCTCGAGACGTTCCTCAAAAAATCCGATTCGTGCTGATTCTTCCCCCAACTAACCAAGAGATCTTGGCGGAATTGCCACATATGAAATTGAGCACAATTTTGCAAAGAAATACCCCACTTGTTTCTCGAGAAGAGATGGGAAACATGCTCAATATCATTGGATTGCATAGTTGCCCCAGCTCCTTGTTGTTTGAAGAAACTCTCCCCCTCAATTGGTCTTTTTTCACGAAAAGCAGACATGAGATAAGAAATCAAGTCTTTCCCTAAGATTTCGAATAGCTGTCCCGAATTCAAGTTGATTATGTTTCGTTTCTTCCTCGGAGAAAGACGATCAAACAATTCCCAATCATGGTCCTTGCGGATCGGATCATCCGTATAGGATAAAAAATGAAACTCCAGATATTTGCTATCTTTCTCTTTGAATGAGATCTCAATTCCAGCTACGGTTTCATTAGATATCTGACAACTAGAATCCCTCTTTTTTCCGATCCGGTTCCTCCACCACCGCGAACCCCGGTTAGATTCAGGCATGATACACTTTTTCTTTATTGGGAGAACCCAAGTACTCTCTTGCGGATCCATGAAACAACTCTCAGAAATCTTTTTCCCTTTTGGAAGATACAGGAGCGAAACAATCAACCTATTTCTATTGGAAGACCAAAAAGATTCTTCCAATGTCTCATTTCTGGGTCCAATGGAATTCATAGGTATAGGAAGAAGCCCCATCAAATAGAGATTTTTTCTTTCGACCATCTTTCGATTGTTAATACGAGATATAAGGACCACTACTACAAGCAGTACTACACCTTTGATCGTGAAATATCGATTGCTTGTTGCACCCTGTGAAAGTAGGATACTCCAAATTCGGGGGTCAAAGAGTTTCATAAAACGTTCTTGGTGGAAAAAAATGTGAGTGAAAGATCCCACTGAATAGAATTTTATCCATGAATCTAAGAAATAGTGAGAATTCTTGATCTCTCTCAATTCGAAGATCCAGGATTTTAATTGATGTCGTTTCATTGATTCCTCCTAAAGATTTCATTTCAATTGGAATTTGGTTATTCACGATGTACGATGATCTCTGTTAAGCATCCATGGCTGAATGGTTAAAGCGCCCAACTCATAATTGGCAAATTCGTAGGTTCAATTCCTGCTGGATGCACGCCAATGGGAACATTCAATAAGTCTATTGGAATTGGCTCTGTATCAATGGAATCTCATCATCCATACATAACGAATTGGTATGGTATATTCATACCATAACATATGAACAGTAAGAACTAGAATTCTTATCGATACTGGAACTCATAGGGAATAAAATGGATTTATGGATGGAATCAAATATGCAGTATTTACAGAAAAAAGTATTCGGTTATTGGGGAACAATCAATATACTTCTAATGTCGAATCGGGATCAACTAGGACAGAAATAAAGCATTGGGTCGAACTCTTCTTTGGTGTCAAGGTAATAGCTATGAATAGTCATCGACTCCCGGGAAAGGGTAGAAGGATGGGACCCATTATGGGACATACAATGCATTACAGACGTATGATCATTACGCTTCAACCGGGTTATTCTATTCCACCTCTTATAGAGAAAAGAACTTAAAGCAAAAGACTTAATACCATGGCAAT